ATGCGCATTATTTTAATAATGTAAATAAGTGCAAAATAGCCCCAAATAAGCTGCTCGAGGTTTCCCTGTTTCCGGGGGGTTTTCAGGAGTGTTAGTGATCTCAGGAGTTTTAGGGGGGTAGGGGGGTTTTACGCGCAAAAACCTCTATTTGTTAGAGATGTCAGGGGGGATCAATCATTACTTATGCACCTGATATCCACTTATGTGGTTCTTTATAGAAAGACTTTTCACCACTCATACCAAGTACCTGCGCCCAAAGAGATGTACCACCTTGTTTTTTACAGCTACGTGCACTGTGAGATGTCAGTGAAAAGGAAAAAAAAAAAGAGAACCCCCTACCCGCTGGAAGGAACGCCCGGCATGCTGGGTCTCTCGGGGATGTACTCCACCATTAACTTATGCAAGCGTCGATGAAAGTGTGAGGAATAATATCAATCAATGGCCCTGAAATAGGAACCAAATGCCAGGAATAATTCACTGTGTGAAACCCCCACGAATACTTGTCCCTCACCCTCAATAACCGTTAACCTTAAGATATAGTCGGTTGGTCGGTTCTTATTGGGTTGGGTGTTGATATTTATGAGGGATGGTGCCTCAAGGTCTGATATCACTAGAGAGTTATTAGTGGAGTGCTTACAACTGCGCCGGTCTTTAATTCATGATATGTTAGATAAATCCTTACTTGCTTTATGTAACCCTAAGTATATATGGTGTTATATGAGGGCTTAAAACCTAGATATGTTGATAATACATATATGTCCTTGAATGCTATTGAATATGGTTAATATAAGTGTATGGTGATAATGCATATATGGTATAAGAAATTGCCCTCAAGGACAAAGAATAGTTAAATTTAGAATTCTAGCTTTGGGAGCTAGGGGTAGGAGTTAGAATCTCCTTTCTTTGAGCAGTAGGGAGGATTTTAACCTCCGGCGTCCGGTTTACAAGACCGGTGCTCTGACGCTGAGCTACTAATGCAGGATCATTCCAGGGCTTTGTTTTCAACTCAGCCTGCTAGGGGAGTGAAGACTAGGAAGAGAAGGAAGTATAGGAGTGATGCGATTTGTCCAATAATGATATAGGGGTCTTCGACGGGCATTCCTCCAATTCAGGTGAGAATGGCGACGTTGGCAATAAGGGTTCAGAAGAGAAGTTGGGTGAAGGGGCGGAAAGTGAGGCCTCGTTGCTTTGAGGTGTGAAGAATGGGTACGACTATAAGGATAATGATTGAAGCAAACAAGGCTAAGACTCCTCCTAGCTTGTTGGGAATTGATCGTAGAATAGCGTAGGCAAATAGGAAGTACCATTCGGGTTTGATGTGTGGAGGTGTAACTAGGGGGTTGGCGGGGGTAAAGTTGTCTGGGTCGCCTAGCAGATTTGGTGCGAAGAGGGCTAATGAGGTGAGTGCGATGAGGAGGGCTGCAAATCCCAGCAGGTCTTTGTACGAGAAGTAGGGGTGGAATGAGATTTTATCTGCGTCTGAGTTCAGCCCGAGGGGGTTATTTGATCCTGTTTCGTGGAGAAAAATAAGGTGGATGAGGGTGGCCCCTGCAATAACAAAAGGGAAAAGGAAGTGGAAGGCAAAGAAGCGGGTGAGGGTGGCGTTATCTACGGAGAAGCCGCCTCAGATTCATTGGACAAGGTCATTTCCGATGTAGGGGATGGCGGAGAATAGGTTGGTAATTACGGTGGCGCCTCAAAAGGATATTTGTCCTCAGGGCAGAACGTATCCTACGAATGCAGTTGCTATCACTAATAGCAGAAGGACGACTCCAATGTTTCAGGTTTCTTTGTAGAGGTAGGAGCCGTAGTAAAGACCTCGACCGATGTGTAGATAGAGGCAGACGAAAAAGAAAGAGGCGCCGTTGGCATGTAGGTTACGAATGAGTCATCCGTAGTTTACATCTCGGCAGATATGGGCGACAGATGAGAAGGCGGTGGCGATATCAGAGGTGTAATGTATGGCCAGGAAGAGGCCTGTAAGGATTTGGGCAATTAAACAGAGGCCGAGGAGGGAGCCAAAGTTTCATCAGACGGAGATGTTGGAGGGGGCGGGGAGATCCACTAGTGCATCATTAGCAATTTTTAGTAGGGGGTGAGTTTTTCGGAGGCTTGCCATTAGGTGTTCCTGTAGTTAAATTATAACGATGGTTTTTCAAGTCATTAGTCCTGGTTAAAGTCCTGGTGGGAATTATGACCTATATTATGTCTTTATTTTTATTAGGGTTAGTTTTGGGTTTAGTCGCGGTTGCTTCTAATCCATCTCCGTATTTTGCTGCTTTAGGGTTGGTAGTGGTAGCGGGGATGGGTTGTGGAGTGTTAGTTGGGCACGGGGGCCCTTTTTTATCTTTAGTCTTGTTTTTAATCTATCTGGGCGGTATACTGGTTGTGTTCGCGTATTCAGCAGCTTTGGCTGCCGAACCTTTCCCAGAGACTTGAGGGAGTCGGCCAGTTGTGGCGTATATAGTTATATATGTGGTAGGGCTATGTTTTGTCTCGAGTGTATTTTGAGGTGGGTGGTATGAATCTTCTTGGGTATCGGCTGATGAGCTTGGGGGGTTTTCTATGTTTCGGGGGGATGTGGGGGGTGTAGCTCTAATATACTCGTGAGGGGGAAGCATGTTAGTAATCAGTGCTTGGGTATTGTTGTTGACGTTGTTTGTAGTGTTGGAGTTAACTCGAGGGCTAAGTCGGGGGGCCCTTCGTGCGGTTTAAATCAGGAAGAGGAGGGCTGTAAGGGCTAGTGTAAGGAGGAAGAGGGAGAGGTATGTTTTAATGAGGCCTTGTTGGGTATTGCTTGTTGTGGTAATTATAGGAAGGGTGGTAGAGGCCGTGGCTTTAGGGCCGGTTTTTTCTAGTCATGTTTGGTCTACTATTTGGCTGGCAATTGCTTGACCTAATACGAGGACGAGTTTTGGGGTGAGGCGGTGGACAAGGGCGGGAAAAAAGCCAAGCATATTTGAGAAGTAATGGGCTCCGAGGCTAGGTGTGATTTTATATTGCTTGTTTGTAAGGGATGCAAGTTCTAGGGCGATAAGGAGGCCTGTGACTGTGACAGCTAAGGCGGCTAGTTTAAGGAGGGGTGGTATTGTTATGACAGGGGTCTTAAGGGGAAGAATGCTTGAGGTAATTAAAAGGCCAGCAATGATGCTGCCTCAGGCTAAACGTTTGATCGGGTTAATTACGGCTAGGCTGTTTTCATTAATAGGGGAGAGGGGGTTGAATCGGGGGTGTCCTATTGAGACAAAATAAATTACGCGGAGGCTGTAGACTGCTGTAAAGGAAGTAGCCAGGAGAGTTAGGGTTAGGGCTCAGGCGTTTAGGTGGGATGTGTTTAGGGCTTCAATGATTGCATCTTTAGAGAAGAAGCCGGCTAGGAAAGGTGTTCCGGTGAGGGCCAGGCTTCCAATTGTGAGACAGGAGGATGTAAAAGGGGCAAGATGGTGTATTCCCCCTATCTTTCGAATGTCTTGCTCATCATTCAGGCTGTGAATGATCGAGCCAGAGCAGAGGAATAGTATTGCTTTGAAGAAGGCGTGTGTGCAGATGTGGAGGAAGGCAAGTTGAGGCTGGTTTAGTCCAATTGTCACTATTATTAGTCCTAGCTGGCTGGATGTGGAGAAGGCCACGATTTTTTTGATGTCATTTTGAGTTAAGGCGCAGGTGGCTGTAAAGAGCGTGGTTAATGCTCCTAAGCATAGGCAGATAGTTGAGGCAGTTTGGTTAGATTCTAGTAGGGGGCTCATACGCACAAGGAGAAAAATCCCTGCTACTACTATTGTACTGGAATGTAGTAGGGCAGAGACCGGTGTGGGGCCCTCTATAGCAGAGGGAAGTCATGGATGAAGTCCAAATTGGGCTGATTTACCAGCAGCGGCGACAATCAGGCCCAGGAGGGGGAGGGTTACATCAAAGTCTTTGGCGGACACAAAAATATGTTGTATTTCTCATGAGTTAAGGGTAGTTGCTATTCAAGCCATGGCAAAAATTAAGCCAACATCCCCAATACGGTTGTAAATTACTGCTTGAAGGGCTGCAGTGTTAGCATCTGCTCGACCGCATCATCAGCCGATGAGTAAGAAGGACATAATGCCTACGCCTTCTCAGCCAATGAACAGTTGGAAGAGGTTGTTTGCTGTTACGAGAATTACTATGGCGATAAGGAACACTAGGAGGTATTTGAAGAATCGGTTTATGTTAGGGTCTGCGTGCATGTATCATGTCGCGAACTCTAGAATAGACCAGGTAACGTAAAGGGCAATAGGAGTAAAAATAACAGAATAGAAGTCGAATTTGAAGCTAATGTTTACGTCAAAAGTCAGGGTATTTGTTCAAGTTCAAGAGGTAACGATGGTTTCTGCTCCTTCGTTGAAGAATAGGAATAGGGGAAGTAGGCTGACGAAGAAAGCCAGTTTGACTGATGTTTTAACGTGGGTGGCGGCTCAGCCGTCTTCCCGGGGGCGGGGGCTTAGGGTTGTGAGAACGGGAAACACTAGGAGTGTGAAGATGAATAGCAGGCTTGAGGTTATTATGAGGGAGGTGGGGTACATAGCTACTACTTTTGCACCAAGAGTTTTTGGTTCCTAAGACCAACGGATGAGCTGTTATCCTTTAGAAGCAGGCCGAGTGAGCCCTGGGGTCCAACCAAGGTCGCGGAGATTAGCAGTCTTCGTTGCTGGCGAGCCTCTCTCGGTGGATAAGAGGGCTTTAACCTCTGTCTTTAGAATCACAATCTAATATTTTCATTAAACTATATCTACAGGCAACTCACCCTCAGATTAGCTCAGGCTTGATGATGAGAAGGATTAGAGGGAGGAGGTGAAGGGCTATAAGTAGGTGCTCACGGGTGTGGGAGGGGTTGAGGGCCAGGATGTGTGGAGGGAGGGGGCCACGTTGGGTCATGAGGAATATGTAAAGGGAGTAGCTGGCTGTAATAAGCATACCAGCCCCAGTGAGGGCAAGAGATCACCAGGACCAGTTGAATAAGGAGGTAACAATCATTAGTTCTCCCATGAGGTTTGGTAGTGGGGGAAGGGCGAGGTTGGCGAGGCTGGCAATAAATCATCATGTTGTTATTAGGGGTAGGACTATTTGGAGGCCTCGTGCTAGAAGCATGGTTCGGCTGTGGGTTCGCTCGTAGTTGGTGTTTGCCAAGCAGAAGAGTGCAGAAGAAGTGAGGCCGTGTGCAATTATTAAAATAAGTGCGCCGGCAAAGCCTCAGGCGGTTTGAATAAGGATTCCGCCCACTACCAGCCCCATGTGGCTTACGGATGAGTAGGCGATGAGGGACTTTAGGTCTGTTTGGCGAAGGCAAATGGACCCTGTTATGACTACGCCTCATAGGGCAAGGACGATAAAGGGGTAGCTTAGTTCTTTGGTGAGGGGTTCCAGTATAACCACAATTCGTATTATCCCGTAGCCCCCCAGTTTAAGGAGCACTGCGGCAAGTACTATAGATCCGGCGACGGGGGCTTCAACATGTGCTTTTGGGAGTCAGAGGTGGGCTCCGTAGAGGGGCATTTTTACTAGGAAGGCGATGAGGCAGCCGGCTCATCATAGCTTGTCGCCGTAGGACGAGAGGGGGAGTGGGGAGGCATATTGGATAGTTAGTAGGGATAGGGTTCCGGTGCTATTTTGTAGCAGGAGTAGGGCTACAAGCAGGGGAAGAGAACCTGCAAGAGTATAAAATAAGAAGTAAATCCCTGCGTTTAGTCGTTCTGTTTGATTACCCCATCGTGTAATAATAATTAGGGTGGGGATTAGGGTAGCTTCAAATATTACGTAAAATATGATGATTTCGGTGGCTCCGAAGGCTATAATGAGGAAGATTTGGAGAGATGTCAGGAGTGTCAGGTACATTCGCTGGCGGTTTAAGGGTTCGAAAGCTGTGTGGTTTTGGCTCGCTAAAATTATGAGGGGAAGAAGCCAACAGGTGAGAACAAGGAGTGGCGTAGAGAGGGGGTCAGTAGCCATATAGGTATTTAAGGTCTGTCAGCCTGTCTCGGAGAGGTTTTTTAGTCAAGAGAGGCTAAAGGTTGCAATGATTAGGCTGTGTGCAAGGGTTGTAGGCCAGAGTCACTTGGCTGGGGCTAATCAGGCTGTGGGAATAAGCATAAGGGTTGGGATTAAAATTTTTAGCATTGTAAAAGGTTTAGGCTTTGGAGGCGATCAGTGCCGTGAGTGCGAGCAGTAGCTACGAGGAGGGCGAGGCCCGCGCTTGCTTCACAAGCTGAAAATGCCAGAAGTAGCATTGGGGCTGCGGAGAAGTTTGTTGAGTCTAGTTGTAGGGTCCAAAGGGAGAGGGCAATAAATAGAGAAAGTATTATTCCTTCAAGACAGAGGAGGGCCGAGAGGAGGTGGGTTCGGTGGAATGCCAGGCCTGACAGGCCTAATAAAAAGGCTGATGAGAAAGCAAAGTGAACGGGGGTCATTAAACAGTTATGGACTTTAACCACAAGCTTTTGAGCCGAAATCAAATGTTTTTTTTAAACTAACAGTCTATTCGGCTCATTCTAGGCCTCCTTGAGTTCACTCGTAGACTAGGCCGAGGGTGAGAAGGATAAGGACGGCGGTGGCTCACAGGAATGTGAGTAGGGGGGATGCCAGTTGGTCCCCTCAAGGCAGGGGAAGGAGAAGTGCAATTTCTAGGTCAAAAAGGAGGAATAAGATGGCGACGAGAAAAAATCGGAGAGAGAAGGGTAAGCGGGCAGATCCTAGGGGGTCAAAGCCACATTCGTAGGGGGAGAGCTTTTCATGGTCTGGTGTTATTTGTGGAAGTCAGAAAGAAACAATGGCCAGGATAACGGAAAGTAGGAGGGCAATTGTAATTACGGTTGTAACTAGGTTCATTATCTTTCCTTGGATTTTAACCAAGACCAGGTGATTGGAAGTCACTTATACTTTCTTTAGTACTAGAAAGATTAAGATCCTCATCAGTAGATGGAGATATAGAGGAAAAGTCAGACAACGTCTACGAAGTGTCAGTATCAGGCGGCTGCTTCGAATCCAAAGTGATGTTCAGATGTGAAATGGTACTGAATTTGTCGCAATAGGCAGACAGCTAAGAAAGTAGAGCCGATGATGACGTGAAGCCCGTGGAAGCCTGTTGCTACAAAAAAGGTAGAGCCGTATACCCCATCTGCGATTGTAAAGGGGGCTTCGTAGTACTCTAAGGCTTGTAGGAAGGTGAAATAGAAGCCAAGAAGAATAGTCAGGGTTAAGGATTGGATTGCCTGTTTTCGTTCCCCTTCCATGATGCTATGGTGGGCTCAGGTGACGGTCACACCTGATGCAAGAAGAACAGCGGTATTGAGGAGGGGCACTTCAAAGGGGTCAAGGGGGGTAACACCAGTAGGGGGTCAGCAGCCGCCTAGCTCGGGGGTGGGGGCAAGACTTGCGTGGTAGAAGGCCCAGAAGAAGCCTAGGAAGAAAAAGACCTCTGAAGTAATAAAAAGGATCATACCGTATCGGAGGCCTTTTTGTACAGGGGGTGTGTGATGGCCTTGAAATGTGCCTTCTCGGATGATGTCTCGTCATCATTGGTACATTGTTAGGAGGAGTAGGGCGGTTCCGAGTATTATAAGGGTTGTGGATCGAAAATGAAACCAGGTAGCAAGACCTGATGTTATAAGGAGAGCAGCAATTGCACCGGTAAGGGGCCAGGGGCTGGGGTCAACTATGTGGTAAGGGTGTGCTTGATGTGCCATTAGACGTTTTCTTGAAGGTAGAGGGTTAAAAGAAGGACGAAGACGTAGGCTTGAATCATTGCAACTGCCACCTCGAGGAGGGTAAGAAGTACTAGAACGGTGGATGTCAGAATTGCAACTGTTGGTATTAGGGGTAGGAGGACAAAGGCGGCTGTTGCGATTAGTTGAATGAGCAGGTGGCCTGCTGTTAAGTTGGCTGTGAGTCGAACCCCTAGTGCAAGGGGGCGGATAAATAAGCTAATTGTTTCGATGATAATCAGGACGGGAATCAGAGGGGCAGGGGTTCCTTCTGGCAGGAGATGGCCGAGAGTGTGAGTCAGTTGGTTTCGTACCCCGATAAGTACGGTTGCAAGTCAAAGAGGCACAGCAAGGCCTAGATTTAGGGATAGTTGTGTGGTAGGGGTAAAAGTGTAGGGGAGAAGTCCAAGTAGATTTAGGGTAATTAGGAAAATCATCAGAGAGGTTAGTAGAGCAGCTCATTTGTGTCCTCCGAGGTTCACGGGTAAGAGAAGTTGCTGGGTGAGGCGGTTGATAAATCAGCCTTGCAAGGTGAGGAAGCGGTTGTTTAGTCATCGGCTTGTTGGTGTGGGGTACAAGACTCAGGGGAGGGTTAGGGCGAGGGCTATTAAGGGGATTCCCAGGTATGTGGGGCTCATAAATTGGTCAAAGAAGCTTAGTGTCATGGTCAGGTTCAGGATTCTGTTGTAGGTTTTTCTGTGCTTTGGAGTGTTGGATCGTTTGGGAAAATGTGGGCTGTAATTTTAGGGGGAATAACGGTTAGAAAAATCAGCCAGGTGAAGACTAGAATGGCAAATCAAGGTGCGGGGTTGAGTTGAGGCATGTCGCTAAGGGTGGGCGGTAGCCACCAGTCTTTAGCTTAAAAGGCTAACGCTGGGTCCTGTTTAGCTTCTTAGCGAGGCGTCTTCAAGTATTCGGGACGATCAGTTTTCAAAGTGCTCTAGCGGGACGGCTTCAACAACGATAGGCATGAAGCTATGGTTAGCTCCACAGATTTCAGAGCATTGACCGTAGAATACTCCTGGTCGGGAGGCAATAAAGGCTGTTTGGTTTAGGCGGCCTGGGACTGCGTCTATTTTAACACCTAGGGCAGGGACGGCTCATGAGTGAAGGACATCGTCAGCAGAGACCAGGACTCGGATTGGGGATTCAACGGGAATTACTATTCGGTGATCTGCTTCTAAGAGTCGGAATTGGCCGGGGGTGAGGTCCTGGGTGGGGATCATATATGAGTCGAACCCAAGGTCTTCGTAGTCTGTGTACTCGTAGCTTCAGTACCACTGATGTCCGACGGCTTTAATAGTGAGGAGGGGGTTATTAATCTCGTCTATGAGATAGAGGATGCGAAGGGAGGGTAGGGCAATTAGGATGAGGATAACTGCCGGGAGGACGGTTCAGATAATCTCGATTTCTTGGGAATCAAGGATGTATTTATTGGTGAGTTTGGTGGAAACCATGGCCACAATAATGTAAATCACTAAGGTGCTAATTAAGAAGACAATTATTAAGGCGTGGTCGTGAAAATGAAGAAGTTCTTCTATTACAGGTGAAGCTGCATCTTGAAAACCTAGTTGTGACGGATGTGCCATTAAAAAGGGGGGGGGCCCAAGACACGCGGGGGTTTAACCCACGATTCTGCCTCGACAAGGCAGTGTAATGGACGGCTTTACTAGTGTCTTATAAAGAAAGTGACAGAGCGGTTATGTGGTTGGCTTGAAACCAACCTATGGGGGTTCAACTCCTCCCTTTCTGGTTAGTTTGCCTGAACTTGAACGAAGGCGGGCTCTTCGAATGTGTGGTAAGGGGGAGGGCAGCCGTGCAGTCACTCAACGTTTGTTGCTGCTAGTTCAACTGCTAGGACTTCACGTTTGGCGGCGAAGGCTTCTCAGATGATGAAGAGGAATATGATAACGGCAATCAGGGAGATTAGGGAACCGATTGAAGAGACTGTGTTTCAAAGGGTATAGGCGTCAGGGTAGTCGGAGTAGCGGCGAGGTATTCCTGCAAGGCCCAGGAAGTGCTGGGGGAAGAAGGTTAGGTTTACACCGATAAACATGACCCCAAAATGAATTTTTGTTCAAGTGCTGTGAAGAGTGTAGCCTGAAAATAGGGGGAACCAGTGAATAAAGCCGGCAACGATTGCAAAGACAGCTCCCATAGAGAGGACGTAGTGGAAGTGGGCTACTACGTAGTAGGTGTCGTGGAGAACGATGTCTAGAGAGGAGTTGGCTAGGACAATGCCTGTAAGACCACCTACTGTAAAAAGGAAGATGAAACCGATTGCTCAAAGGAGGGGGGTTTCTCATTTAATAGAGCCTCCGTGGAGGGTTGCAAGTCAACTGAAGACTTTTACACCTGTGGGGATAGCAATAATTATTGTGGCTGATGTGAAGTAGGCACGGGTGTCTACGTCCATCCCGACTGTAAACATGTGATGGGCCCATACGATGAAGCCCAGGAGACCAATAGCCATCATAGCTCATACTATACCCATATAGCCAAAGGGTTCTTTTTTCCCTGAATAGTAGGCAACAATATGGGAGATTATTCCGAACCCGGGGAGAATCAGAATATAGACCTCTGGGTGTCCGAAGAATCAGAAGAGGTGCTGGTATAGAATGGGGTCTCCTCCTCCGGCTGGGTCGAAGAAGGTGGTATTTAGGTTACGGTCTGTGAGAAGCATCGTAATGCCTGCGGCAAGGACAGGCAGGGACAGTAAAAGAAGGACGGCGGTGATTAGTACGGATCACACAAAGAGGGGAGTTTGGTACTGGGAGATTGCGGGAGGTTTCATGTTGATGATGGTTGTGATGAAATTAATTGCACCAAGAATTGAGGAGATGCCCGCTAGGTGGAGGGAGAAGATAGTAAGGTCTACAGAGGCCCCGGCATGAGCTAAATTGCCGGCCAGGGGAGGGTAGACAGTTCACCCTGTCCCAGCACCAGCTTCTACCCCCGAAGAGGCAAGGAGGAGTAGGAAGGATGGGGGGAGGAGTCAAAAACTCATGTTGTTTATTCGGGGGAAGGCTATGTCAGGGGCACCGATTATTAGGGGAATAAGTCAGTTTCCGAAGCCTCCAATCATGATTGGCATTACTATAAAGAAAATCATTACGAAGGCATGAGCCGTAACGATAACGTTGTAGATCTGGTCGTCCCCTAGAAGGGCGCCGGGCTGGCTTAGTTCTGCCCGGATGAGAAGGCTTAAAGCTGTGCCTACTATACCAGCTCAGGCACCAAATACTAGATAAAGGGTACCAATGTCTTTGTGATTAGTCGAGAAAAATCAACGTGTGATGGCCACAGGTAGGATGGCTGAGGTTTAAGTGGTGGGTTGTAGCCCCATAGACAGAGGTTTGAGTCCTCTTCCTATCAAGCTCCGAGGTGTTTACATATCAGATTGCAAATCTGAAGTGGCAGGCTAGCGTCTGCCGGGGCTTTCCCCCGCCTTCGCGCCGCCTAACAGGCGGGGGAAAGGTAGGTGGATGCTCGCTGGTTTGAGCGTTTAGCTGTTAACTAAAAGTTTGTAGGATCGAGGCCTGCCCACCTAGAAAGGCTTTAGCTTAATTAAAGTGTCTGTTTTGCATGCAGGAGATGTGGGGTAATGTCCCGCAAGTCTTATCAGGGACTGGGAGATTTTCACTCTCGCTTAGGGCTTTGAAGGCCCTTGGTCTTATGCTAACCTAAGTCTCTTAGGGGGTTATAAGGGCTACTACTGAGGGGGTTAGAGGGAGTAGGGCAAGAGTTGTTATTGTTGAGATGGCGAGGGGAAAGGTAGTCTGAAGAGAGGCAAGGCGTCACGGGGTGGTGCCTGTTGTGACGTTAGGGGACATAGTGAGTGTTATTGCGTATGAGAGGCGGAGGTAGAAGTAGAGGCTGAGGAGGGCTGCTAGGGCAGCCAGTGTAGCGGTGGGGGCAAGGTCCTGTTTTGTGAGTTCTTGGAGAATAAGTCATTTTGGTATAAAACCTGTGAGTGGGGGGAGGCCGCCTAGGGAGAGTAAAATCAGGGGGGTGAGGGTGGTGAGTGCGGGGGCTTTTGCTCAAGATGTAGCAAGAGAATTAATGTTGGTTGAGGTATTTAGTTTAAACACAAGGAATGTTGAAAATGTCATTAGAAGATACGTAGAGAGTGTTAGGAGGGTCAGGGAAGGGGAGAATTGTAGGACGAGGATTATTCAGCCAAGGTGGGCAATTGAGGAGTAGGCAAGGATTTTACGAAGTTGGGTTTGGTTTAGGCCCCCTCAGCCTCCAATTAGGGTGGAGATGACGCCAAGTGCTACTAGTAATGTGGGGTTAGAAGGTTGGATCTGAATGAGGAGTGCAAAGGGTGCTAGTTTTTGTCAGGTGGATAAGATGAGGCCTGTGGTAAGGTCTAGGCCTTGAAGTACCTCAGGGAGTCATGCGTGGACAGGGGCTAGACCTAATTTAAGTGCAAGGGCTAGAGTAATAAGGGTCACGGGGAGGGGGTGAGATATTTGTTGAATGTCTCATTGTCCGGTTAGTCAGGCGTTGGTGGTGCTGGCAAATAATAGTATAGCAGCACCGGTTGCTTGAGTTAAGAAATATTTTGTAGTGGCTTCAACTGCCCGAGGGTGGTGGTGTTGGGCTATAAGGGGGAGGATAGCGAGGGTATTAATTTCGAGTCCTATTCAGGCAAGTAGCCAGTGGGAGCTTGCAAATGTAATTGTGGTTCCTAGGCCGAGACCAAATAGAAGGGTGGCTAAGATGTAGGGGTTCATTAGCAAAGGAAGGGGTTTAACCAACATGTTTGGGGTATGGGCCCAAAAGCTTAATTAGCTGACTTTACTAGGAAGTGGTGTAGTGGAAGCACTAAGAGTTTTGATCTCTTCAGGTAGGGTTCAAATCCCTTCTTTCTAAAGGAGGTGGGGGGACTTTAACCCCCATAATTCACTCTATCAAAGTGGCCCTTTACTTCAGGCACAGCTCCCGGGCTATAGTTGAGGCGGAAGGCCGGCAAAGGCGATGGGGAGTGCGAGGTGTCAGATAACTAGGGCCAGTGTTAGGGGAAGGAAGTTTTTTCAAATTAAGTGTATAAGTTGGTCGTATCGGAATCGAGGATAAGATGCTCGGACCCAGAGAAAGACTACGGACAAGAGGGCTGCCTTTGTTATCAGGTTAATTGCGGTGAGTTCTGGAAGTGTTGGGATGTGGGAAGCTCCTAGGAATAAGGTGGCGGAGAGTGTATTTATGAGGAGAATGTTGGCGTATTCGGCTAGAAAGAATAGTGCGAAGGGGCCGCCGGCGTATTCTACATTAAAGCCGGAGACTAGTTCAGATTCACCTTCAGTGAGGTCAAAGGGGGCTCGGTTTGTCTCTGCTAAGGTGGAAATGTACCATATTGCAGCTAGTGGTCAGGCTGGTATTACGAGTCATACGCTTTCTTGTGCAATATTGAATGTTTGTAGGGTAAAGCCCCCGGTGAAGATAATAATGCTTAAGAGAATTAGGCCTAAGCTAACTTCGTAGGAGATGGTTTGTGCCACGGCGCGTAGGGCCCCGATGAGGGCATATTTTGAATTGGAGGCTCAGCCTGAGCCTAAAATGGAGTAAACGGCTAGGCTGGAGAGGGCTAAGATAAATAGAATGCCTAGGTTGAGATCTAGAACAGGGTAAGGCATGGGTATGGGGGCCCATAGTGTGAGGGCAAGAGTGAGGGCTAACATTGGGGCGAGCAGGAATAGGACGGGAGAGGATGTGGAGGGGCGGACGGGTTCTTTAATAAAGAGTTTTACCCCGTCTGCGATAGGTTGCAGGAGTCCGTAGGGACCAACGATATTTGGGCCTTTCCGTAGTTGCATGTAGCCGAGGACTTTACGTTCGAGGAGGGTGAGGAAGGCAACAGCTAGGAGGACGGGCACGATAAAGGTGAGGGGGCTAATAATGTGAGTAATAAGGAGGGAAATCATAGTTAAGGAGAGGACTTGAACCTCTGTTGAAAGGGCTTAGGTCTTTTGCACTTGCCGGGCTCTGCCACCTTAACATGCCGTTTTCTTAGGCGGCAGGGCATGCCCAGTTGCCTATTTTAGTTGATTTCACTAGGTGGGGGTGAGGCGTGCCTAGAGCAGGGGCCTCTTCTTCTCGGTCCTTTCGTACTAGAAAAGAGCATGTCATAGATAGAAACTGACCTGGATTACTCCGGTCTGAACTCAGATCACGTAGGACTTTAATCGTTGAACAAACGAACCCTTAATAGCGGCTGCACCATTGGGATGTCCTGATCCAACATCGAGGTCGTAAACCCCCTTGTCGATATGGGCTCTAAAAGGGGATTGCGCTGTTATCCCTAGGGTAACTCGGTTCGTTGATCGGCATTGCCGGATCTTAGAGGTCAGAAGTTCTGTTGCCTAGAGCTGTAGCTCTTGGTTTTAGGAGAGGTATTCCCCTTCCACATGGGGGTTATTTAGTTCCCCGCGGTCGCCCCAACCAAAGACATTAGGGCAGGGCTCATTTGGTTCAATCTTTTATTGCAGGGTTTTTGACATGAGCTGCTTTAGTGTCTAAAGCTCCATAGGGTCTTCTCGTCTTATGGAAGTATCCCCGCTTCTGCACGGGGAGATCAATTTCATTGACTTAAAAGAGGAGACAGTTAAGCCCTCGTTATGCCATTCATACAGGTCTTCATTTAAAAGACAAGTGATTGCGCTACCTTCGCACGGTCAAAATACCGCGGCCGTTAAACTAATAGTCACAGGGCAGGCGGGACCTCTTATTTTTTATTTTTGCAAGAGGCGATGTTTTTGGTAAACAGGCGAGGCTTTAGTATGTTTGCCGAGTTCCTTCTCTTTCTCTTAGTCTTTCCCTAGGGGCACACCTGTGTGGGGGTAACGGTTAGTTTTTGTGGGGTTTTCTTGTTGTTTATTGTAAGGTTCAATGCCCTCTTTGTTTGGGGTCGTTAAGGGTCGGCGGGAGGTCCGTTCCGACTTACACGTGTGCGGGGAGAGAGCCGGGGCTCTCTTATTACTCATATTAGCATAGTCGCTTCCATGGGGGCATGGAACGGCCTGGTAAGTCTAGGGGAATAAGATTGAATGGTCAGGATAAGTGGGTAATGTTTATGTCCGAGCTTTAACGCTTTCTAAGGGGATGGCTGCTTTTAGGCCCACCCGAACATTTTACCTTTGGTTTGGTATGATCTTTATCCTCCTGAAAAAGTTGTGTCTTGTTTCAAAGGGGCTGTACCCCCTTTGACTAACTCTCTCGGTTTCTTGGTGGTATCAGGTGAGGGTAAGGTCTGAGGTGAAGAAAGAAGCCGGGAGGCTGAACTTCTATCCAATTTCCAGGCAACCAGCTATAACTAGGTTCGGTAGGTCTGTCACCTCTACTCAAAGCTCTTCCCACTCTTTTGCCACAGAGACGGGTTGGCCCTTTTAATTAGGCTGTCTTGGAGTAGCTCACCCAGTTTCGGGATGTCAAACTAAAATACGTTTTGCTTGGTCAACACTGGCTAAATCATGATGCAAAAGGTACGAGGGCTAGTCTCTGCTTTTTTAAACTTTACTGGGTTGTTTCATTTCTCTTTCAGCGTTCCCTTGCGGTACTTTCTCTATTGCTCCTTGGGTCCTTTTCTGTCGCCCATACTTGGGGGGAAAAATGGTTTGTTTGGTCAATATTCGTTTGTTTGGGGGTATTAATAGTGGGTTGTTGTTGTTGGTTGGGTGGGCTAGCTGTTAAGCATCAGGGCGGTCCGATTTGCACGGGCGACTTCTCAGTGTAAGGGAGATGCTTTTCTGGCTTAGCTACGCTCTGATTTTTCCAAGTGCACCTTCCGGTACACTTACCATGTTACGACTTGCCTCCCCTTTGCGATTTTAGGGCTTTAGTTAATTGATTTTTGAGCTTGGGGAGAGTGACGGGCGGTGTGTGCGCGCTTCAGGGCCAATTTCAGCGGAACGCTCTATTTTCTGCTTACTGCTAAATCCTCCTTCAGATGTCTTTTTCAGGGCATCGTCCGTATTCACTAATTTTAGGGAATGTAGCCCATTTCTTCCCTTTCCATACGCTACACCTCGACCTGACGTTTTGGGCTGTGCCAATTTTGCTTACTATAAGTCCTTCACAGGGTAAGCTGACGACGGCGGTATATAGGCGGGGAAAACAAGAAAAGGTGAGGTTGAACGGGGGTTATCGGTTCTAGAACAGGCTCCTCTAGGTGGATCTAAAGCACCGCCAAGTCCTTTGGGTTTCAAGCTGATGCTCGTAGTCCCCGGGCGGATAGTGGGTGTATAGTACTATCAATGTTTAGGGCTAGGCATAGTGGGGTATCTAATCCCAGTTTGTGCCGTAGCTCTCGTGGATTCAGGAAAGATAAAGCCACTTTCGTAGTTGGGCTTCTGGCCTTCGGGTGCGTATAACTGCCTTGAAGGTGTTCGGCTTTAGTTTTAATCATTCTTTAACCACTCTTTACGCCGGTGACTGTCAACTTGGGCCTCTCGTATAACCGCGGTGGCTGGCACGAGTTTTACCGGCCCTGTTAGCTTTAACTAAGTCAAGTTTTCACTTATGGCTTAATGTCTATCACTGCTGAGTTCCCTTGAGGGTGTGGCTAAGCAAGGTGTCGTGGGCTAATAATGTGTGCCTGATACCGGCTCCTTGTCCCCGGGCGGGGGACTGTAGGGCATTCTCACAGGGGTGCGGATACTTGCATGTGTAAGTTTAGCTAAAGTTGATAGTAAAGTCAGGACCAAGCCTTTGTGCCGACGGAGCTTTCTAGGGCCCATCTTAACATCTTCAGTGTTATGCTTTAATTAAGCTACGTTAGC